CCTCGAAAGAAGTTTGTACGGGATCCTTATCCACCAAAATTTTTACTTCTGGTTCCGGGGAACGAATAATCATTGAGTCCTCCTCTTTCCGGACAACACATACAAAGAGACCCGCCACAATCAAATTCAAATTATAATTAGTAAACCTTTATTTAATAGATATTTCTAGAATTAGTTTTGTTCTATTTTTCTATCGGTTTCTTTAGTTCTTTACTAGAGTAATTATGATCTAGAAGTCGATCCGGGGCAAGTGTTCGGATCTATTATGACATAGCCAAGAGGCGCTCAACGGACCTTTTCAATCTCATACAACCCTTTTCAGGCTTTGGATCACTGTAAAAATGATTCGTTTGTACAACCTGATGATAGGAATTAATTACTCCATCCCAAATCAAGCGAGCTGCCGTTCTTAGGAAATATCATGGTATAATTAACTAAATTATACTAATTTAGTTATTTTAGTATAATTTAGTTATTACTTTAAATTTTAATAATTTAAATATTAAAGATTGGTTTCTATAGATTAGTTTCAATTTTAATTTCTTTGAATTTTTAATAAAATTGGAATATTGGAATAAAATATTTTCTTTTGTATTCTAATACAATAATTTATTATTTTTTATTATTTTATTTAATTTTTTATATTTAATATATTTATTAATATATTTAATATATTAATATAAAATATTAATATAAATATATTAAAATTAATTATATTATTAATATGAAAATTATTAAATTAATTAATAATTAAATTAATAATTAATATTAAAAAATTAATAATTAATTAATATTAAAAAAAATATTAAATTAAAAAATTAAAATAATATTAAAAATTAATATTAAAATTAAATAATTTAAATTTAAAAATTTAATATTTTTTTTCTAGAAAAAAAATAAAATAGAATGTTTAGAATGTTTATAAATATAAGATAAGGGATTCTCTGCTTGACCCTTTCCCCAAAGCCAAAACAAAGGAATAATACATTTTTTTTTATTTTATAATGAGATTAATGAGATAAAAATGAATCCAAAATCCATAATGAATGTTTTCTAGTTAATATTGTTTTATAGTTAATATATAAAAACTATCAAATATATTCTAATTCTAAAAAAAAATAAGAAAAAAAGCGCCTTCTTTTATTCGAAACGTCTCGTGATCCTCAACCAATTGTGTGCTTCAATATAATTACCAGGAGTAAGTGCTATAGCCTGTTTCCAATACTGAGCGGCTTGATCAAACCAAACTTCCGCGATTTCAGAATCACCCTGTCGAATGGCCTGTTCTCCCCGGTCGGACTAGGTAGATTAATTCCTTCCCTTAGAACCGTACTTGAGGGTTTCCTACCTCATACGGCTCATCAACTCTTTTGGTGTCCCGTTACTATATCCATTAGCTATTGAACGTAACTTATCGTGGATCTATTCCCATTTTTGGGGTTAACCGCAGAGGTGTATTACATAAGTTTTAAACTGAAATTTGGATTCAATTTGCATTACAAATTGGTTTTCTGTGTTTTATTTCGTTTTAGCTTTTTTCCCACCTTCCGAAGACGAAATTCCCCCTATTGTTAGAATTTTCCGAAAGGTAACTATCTCGGTTTCGTATAGAAATTGCTATAGAATCTTTGAAAAAGACTTTCCTTACTAAGAAAGAAAGGACTTACCATCTTTGGGATCTGATCCTACACCGCTGCTCTTTAGTGGATCGACTCTATTACATAAGTCAATTCCTAATTTTTATCTCATTATACATTATATGATTATATGAGAATATGAGATAAAAACGCAGTTAGTATTGTTGCGGTTCTAAACCTCGCGAATTGATCTTTACGGCGCTTCCTCTATGAATTAGATCCTTTTTTTATCCATAGACAAAGTAGCTAGGTATATCTATTTCTTCATATTTCAATTTCAGTGAAATTTTTTTTCTTTACTACAGCTGATAAAAATCGTTAGTTTAGACGATACGTATGTAGAAAACCCCTTTTTTCTTTTTTCCTTCTATTTCTATAGTGAAGATAGTCGCACGTAATGACAGATCACGGCCATATTGTTAAAAGCTTGTGGTAAGAATGGATTTCGTTCTAGTGCTCGAAAATAATATTCCAAAGCTTTCGTATGTTCTCCATTACTTGTATGAATAAGACCTATATTATAGAGTATATAACTTCGATCGTAGGGATCAATTTCTAGTCGCATAGCTTCATAATAATTCTGTAAAGCTTCCGCATAATTTCCTTCGGATTGAGCCGACATCCGTTACGGTCGCCATTCAATTAAAAGAATCTCCGTTCCAGAACCGTACGCGAGACTTGCATCTCATACGGCTCCTCCCTTATGTGCATAAGGAGAATAATACATGAAATCCAAAACTCTAATAATATTCTCATTATGGACTAAGCGGGGCTAGTGTTTTTACAAAAAATCTCTAGCCAACCTTCCTGCAAGAGATCTTTTCTCCACACTTGGGACTAGATTAGATATAAAAAAGAACTCC